TGAATCCCATTAAGAAGAAGTATTATATTAAAATTAATTCTCGCCAAATTACCACTTTAAATAGTGGTAATTTGGCGGATTATACATACATACATACATTTATATATACATATATATAAATATATAAAAATATATAAAAAAATATAATTTATATTAATAAATAGATATATTATATATATTCGCCAAAATCCCACTATTAGTGGGATTTTGGCGTAATAATATTATTCTTTTATTATAAAAATATGTATTTTTCTTTTTATATAAATAAAAGTTTAAATATATATTATATATTAAAATATATATTATATGTTAAAATATATATTATATATAAATAATATAACGCCAAAATCCCTCTTTAAGAGGGATTTTGGCGTATAAGATTATAATTATAATTATTAAAATTTTAATAATTTTTATTAATTTATTAATTATAAGTAGTAATTATAGACATAAATGTTAAATTATTAAATAATAATTTATCTAATAATATATATATATATATAATTTATATATATATGATATTATTTCTATTAATATATATATTAAATAAACATGAAAAACTTAAACATTATTAAAAATGAATTAAATAAAATTAATAATAATAATAAAAATCAAGTAAATTTATTAAAAGATTTATTATTATTATTAAATAATAAAAGATTAAACAACTCATTAAATAATAAGTATATTTGAAATTATTTAAATGAATTAAGTAATAAAGGTGTAAAATTACAACATTTAAATAATATGAATACTTGATCTTCACAAATTTATAAATTTAATAAAAATGAAGAAATTAATATTAATATTTATGATAGATTAGTTACTAAATTATTAACTAAATTATTAACTATTAATATTAATAATAATATCTTTAAATTAATTATTTCAAAACCTATCTTTGAACATAATATTAATAAAGTTAATATTAAATTCTTTTATTATATTTCTAATAATAATAAAAATAATAATATTAATAATGATAATAATAAATTAATTAATAGATTATATAATAATTATAAATTATCAATTAATGATAAATTAATTAATTTATTAAATAACAATTTAAATAGTATTAGTAATATTTTATCATTATATTATCAAAAAGATGTATCATTTGAGCCTATTCAATTAAAATATAATTATATGAATAGTGATATTTTAGCTAAATCTTTAAGAATTATGAATTCAAAAAGAAGTTTATCAATGAATAAAATTAAAAATTTAATTAATAATATGCCTAAATTAAATGATAAATTAATTAGTCAATCATATATTAATAATATTAATAATATTATGTTTAATAAATATAATAATATTATTACATCTATTAATAATAATAATGATAATGATAAATTATATAATATTGTATATAATAATCAAAATATTGATAGTATTGCTATGAATATTTTAATGTATAAATATTTAGTAGGTTTATCAATTCAATTAAAAGGTAGATTATCATCAAATAAATCTATTTCAAGATCAAATACTATGAATATTTTAAAAGGTACATTCAATAATTATAAAACTATTTGAGGTAATAGAATGATTAATACATATAAATTAAATTATATTCCGGTAAATCATAATATTACTAATATTTCTGATGTTAATAAAAATGGTAAATATAATATTAAAGTTAAATTAAATACTATTTAAATTATTATTAATTAATTAATTATTATAAATAAATACATAAATATTCTTTTTATATAATAATAATAGTAAGATTTACTAATAATAATTATTATTATTATGGCTCGTCCACTGCTTTAAAGCAGTGGACGAGCCATATATATATATATTATAGATACATATAATCTTTTATTCTCTTTTTAAATTATATTAAACCCGCGACTTTTTCACAATTAATGTGAAAAAGTCGCGGCTAATGTTAATTCTTACTAATAATATAAATATTATATAAAATATTATATAAATTATATAATATATAATTATATAAAATAAATTTATATATACATATATATATAACCGCCACTTTTCACCCATAATGGGTGAAAAGTGGCGGATAATATTTATTTAATACATATTATTATTTGTTAAATATTATATATAATAATATATTCTCTTATTTAATTAATATAATTATTATTATTTAATATATATTTATAATAATATATATAATAATATATATATCTAATATATATAGATCCACCGAAACCATCAATAAAATATTGATGGTTTCGGTGTATACAAATATTAATATTTACTAATAATAATAATTATTTATAATAATTATAATATTTATTTATATAAAAATGAACATATTAATTATATTATTCGCCAAAATCCCCTATTAATAGGGGATTTTGGCGATTATTATATATACATAAATTTTTAAATTATTATTATATAATAATATAAAAAATATTTAATATTATTTATATATAAAATATAAGTAAATTAGAAGATTATATATTAATATATAATATATAATAAATAAAAATAAAATAAAATAAAATAAAATAAAATAAAATTTAGGAGGGATCTCCAATGTTGGTAATTGGAGTTGAGCTGTAAACTCAATGACTGTGTTCTTCATAGGTTCGATTCCTATTCCCTTCAATATAAATATATAAAATATATAAAATATAAAAATATATAAATATTTATTAAAGCCCCATTTTACTTATTTAATAAGTAAAATGGGGCATAATCATATATTTTATTATAAATAAATAATATATTAAAATATATATATATTATAAAGTTTTTATAGCTTAATGGTTAAAGCTTCTCACTGTTAATGAGATGATATAGGTTCAATTCCTATTAAAAACTATTATTATATTTATTAATAAAGGGGTTATAGTTAAATTTGGTAGAACGAATGCTTTGCATGCATTTAATATGAGTTCAAGTCTCATTAACTCCATATATATATATATATATATATTTATATAATTTATAATAATTAATTATAATTAATATATATCCCGAAATTACACTTAGTGTAATTTCGGGATTTATAAATAGTATTAATATTATAATATAATAATATTATATATATTAAAAAGAAACTATAATTCAATCGGTTAGAATAGTATTTTGATAAGGTACCAATATAGGTTCAAGTCCTATTAGTTTCAATATTAAATTTATTTATAATACCGCATTAATTACCTATTTAAATAGGTAATTAATGCGGTCAATTAATTAATTAATAATAATATAATTATTATTATTATTTATATTTATTATATTATATTATATATATATTTATATAATGGATGGTTGACTGAGTGGTTTAAGGTGTAATACTTGAGATATTATAAGTCTTTTAGGCTTCGTAGGTTCAAATCCTACACCATTCGAATATTATATTATATTATAATAAATTATATTATATTATTTTTTGTTATAAAAATTTATATTATTATTATAATCCGCATAATACCACTTAATAAGTGGTATTATGCGGATATATATATTTATATATATATTATATATATATTAAATACATATATTTATTATTAATAATATAATTATTATTATTATTATTATTATTTATTTATTATAATAATAAAATTATATATAATATATCTTTACAATATTTCTCTATATATTTTTATATATATTTCTTTATATATTTATTAATAATATAATAATAGATCCGCGACTTTTTTTATAAAAAAGTCGCGGGATGTTAAAAGTACCATAATATTTATTTAATTATTATTATTATTATTATTATTATAAAGGAAATGTTGTTTAAAGGTTAAACTGTTAGATTGCAAATCTATACATTTAGAGTTCGATTCTCTACATTTCTTTAAATATATTAAATATTATATTAAATATTATATATATATATATTGCCCGCATAAATACTACTATAAAGTAGTATTTATGCGGGCTAGGCTATTTAATTTAATTTTATATTATTAAAATATAATATAATTATATTTTATATTATAAGTATATATTATAGTATATATTATAGTATATATATATAAAAAATATATATAAAAAGTATATATTAATAATAATATATCTTAAATCCCGCCATTCATTTGAAAAATGAATGGCGGGTTATATTTATATTATATATAAATAATAATCAAATAAATTATTTATTATTATTATTATAATAAATATTATATAATATTATATAATAAAAATAATATTATATTATTAATATTAATACTAATATTGGCACTTTTTCATATTATAAATATGAAAAAGTGCCTTATATATATATATATATAATTATATATTTTTAATTATAAGTAAGTAGAATTAAATAGAGATTAGCTTAATTGGCAGAGCATTCGTTTTACACGCGAAGGACATGAGTTCAAATCTCGTATCTCTAATATAAAAATATTAATTTAATAATAATAAATTATTATATTAATAAGTAATTTATATATATTATATATATAAATAAAGAAAATATTAAAAATATTATATTAATCAAAGTAATATCCTTTTATATAGTGATATAAATATATAATTAGATGTTTTATTTATTAAATTCAATTATTATGAATGATGTACCAACACCTTATGGTATGTATTTCCAAGATTCAGCTACACCTAATCAAGAAGGTATTTTAGAATTACATGATAATATTATGTTCTATTTATTTATTATTTTAGGTTTAGTATCTTGATTATTATTTACTATTGTAAGAACATATAGTAAAAACCCTATTGCATATAAATATATTAAACATGGTCAAACTATTGAAATTATTTGAACAATTTTCCCTGCAGTAGTATTATTAATTATTGCTTTCCCTTCATTCATTTTATTATATTTATGTGATGAAGTTATTTCTCCTGCTATGACTATTAAAGCTATTGGTTTACAATGATATTGAAAATATGAATACTCAGATTTCATTAATGATAATGGTGAAACAGTAGAATTTGAATCATATGTAATTCCAGAAGATTTATTAGAAGAAGGTCAATTAAGATTATTAGATACTGATACATCAGTAGTAGTACCTGTTGATACACATATTAGATTTGTAGTAACAGCAGCTGATGTTATTCATGATTTTGCTGTACCTAGTTTAGGTATTAAAGTTGATGCTTCACCAGGTAGATTAAATCAAGTATCTGCTTTAATTCAAAGAGAAGGTGTATTCTATGGACAATGTTCAGAAATTTGTGGACAATCACATTCAGCTATGCCTATTAAAATTGAAGCTGTATCATTACCTGCTTTCTTAGAATGATTAAATGATCAATAAGTTAGTATTACAGGTATATTTTAAATATTCTTTTATAATAATAATAATATATTATTATTATATATTATAATAATTAATAAAAATTGATTAATTAATTATAATCCGCCAAAATACCATTAAATGGTATTTTGGCGGAATTGTATATATATATATTTTTATATTATATGTATTATATTATATATTATATATATTTTTATATTATAATATATATTATATATTTATTTATCAATATTATGTAATATATTTTATATATAAAATCCTTAAAGAATATAATAATCCGCCAAAATACCATTTAATGGTATTTTGGCGGAATAATAGATTATTATATATTTTAATATTGCACTGGTTGAGGCTTATTTTACTCTTTTATTTATATTATTATTATTATAAATAATTTTTATTTAAATAAGATAATCCGCCAAAATACCATTTAATGGTATTTTGGCGGAATTGTATATATATATATTTTTATATTATATGTATTATATATATTATATATATTTATATATTATATATATTATATATTAACTCCTATTAGGTCGCCGCCATTATATTTATATAATGGCGGCGACATTATTATTATTATTATTATAATTATTATTATAATAATTCTTATTTATGAAACTTCTAAAGAATATAATAATCCGCCAAAATACCAAAGGTATTTTGGCGGGATAATATTAAACATTATTTTTTATTTAAATATTCATAAGAAAATTAATAAGAGAATCCGCCAAAATACCATTATAATGGTATTTTGGCGGGATAATATATTATTATATATTTTAATAATAAATAAATTAATTAATTAATAAATAATAATACAATAATTATTTATTAGTCTCGCACTGGTTGAGGCTTATCTTACTTTAATAAATATAAATCCCGCGACTTTTTTATAAAAAAAGTCGCGGGTGAGGAAAAAAGGGTTAATATATATATATAATATATATAAATATTATTATTAATTAAATTGCACAGGCTGAAGCTTATCTTCCCTTTTTTACCTTTGAAAAAAGGTAAAAAAGGGATATATTTATATATTATTTATTATTATTATTTTTATTATAAATAATTTTTATTATTATTATTTTTATTATTTATAATTATTATTATATATATATTGCATATATAATACAATAATATTATATTAATATTCGCCAAAATACCATTATAATGGTATTTTGGCGGATAATAAATTATATAATTATACATTTTTATAATAAATAAATAAATAATAATCATTATTATAAAGTTGCACTAGTTGAAGCTATATATTATTATTATAATTTTTATAATATAATAATTATTAATAATTTAATAAAAAAAATAATACAATAATTATAATCCGCCAAAATACCATTTAATGGTATTTTGGCGGATCTAATATATAATGTTTAATTAATTATATTTAATATAATTTTTATATAATTAATTATTATTATAATAATAATTATATATATATATATTGTATATATAATACAATAATATTATATTAATATTCGCCAAAATACCATAATATGGTATTTTGGCGAAGAATATATATGTATTAGTATATATTTAATAATATGATTATATATTTTTATATAATATACTTAAAAATTATAAAATAAATTAAATTAAATTATATTATATTATATTATATAAGGCACTTTTTCACATTTAAATGTGAAAAAGTGCCATTAATATATTTAATAGATTATTTATATATTAACAATATAAGTTAATATAGTTATATTAGCTTAATTGGTAGAGCATTCGTTTTGTAATCGAAAGGTTTGGAGTTCGAGTCTCTAATATAACATATGACCTTATCGTCTAATGGTTACGACATCATCTCTTCATGTTGAAAATATGGGTTCAATTCCCATTAAGGTTATTTATTATAATTATTATTAATTATAATAATAATATAAATAATATATAAATTATTTATATATCCTTTTTATATTTAAATATAATTATGGATTTGATAATAATAATAAATAAATAAATAAATTTTATTATTATTATATATAATTATTATATATATTGCATATATAATACAATAATATTATATTATATAATAAAAAATAATGTTAATAGATATATAATATATTATTATAAATAAATTATATTACCGCGATTCCTTTAATAAAGGAATCGCGGTTATTAATAATTAGATATTTTATAATAAATATATATATATTATAAATATATATTTTTATATATATTTTATTAAGATTAAGATTCATATAATATAATATATAAATTAAATTATGTCATTTAGAAAATCTAATATTTATTTAAATTTAGTAAATAGTTATATGATTGATTCTCCACAACCTTCATCAATTAATTATTGATGAAATTTAGGATCATTATTAGGATTATGTTTAGTAATTCAAATTGCAACAGGTATTTTTTTAGCAATGCATTATTCATCTAATATTGAATTAGCATTCTCATCAGTTGAACATATTATGAGAGATGTTCAAGGAGGTTGATTTATTAGATATGCTCATGCTAATGGTGCATCATTCTTCTTTATTTGTATGTATATTCATATTGGTAAAGGATTATATTATGGATCATATAGATCACCTAGAACATTAGTATGAAACGTTGGTGTTATTATTTTTGTATTAACAATGGCAGCTGCATTCTTAGGATATTGTTTAGTATATGGACAAATGAGTCATTGAGGTGCTACAGTTATTACTAATTTATTCTCAGCTATTCCATTAATTGGACAAGATATTGTATTATGATTATGAGGAGGTTTCTCAGTATCTAACCCTACAATTCAAAGATTCTTTGCATTCCATTACTTAGTACCATTTATTATTGCTGCTTGTGTAATTATGCATTTAATGGCATTACATACACATGGTTCATCAAATCCATTAGGTGTAACAGGTAATTTAGATAGATTACCAATGCATGGATACTTTATTTTCAAAGATTTAATTACAGTATTTGTATTCTTAATTTTCTTCTCATTATTTGTATTCTTCTCACCTAATACATTAGGACATCCTGATAACTATATTCCAGGTAATCCATTAGTAACACCAGCATCAATTGTACCTGAATGATACTTATTACCATTCTATGCTATTTTAAGATCAGTACCTGATAAATTATTAGGAGTATTAACAATGTTTGGTGCTATTTTAATTTTATTAGTATTACCTATTACAGATAGAAGTGTTATTAGAGGTAATGCTTTCAAAGTATTCTCTAAATTCTTCTTCTTCTTATTTATTGCTAATTTCATCTTATTAGGACATTTAGGTGAATGTCATGTAGAAGTTCCATTTGTTACTATGGGACAAATTGCTACAGTTATTTACTTCGGTTACTTTATTGTAATTGTACCAGTTGTATCAACAATTGAAAATGTATTATTCTATGTAGGTAGAAAAAATTAATAATAAATAAATTAATTAATTAAATATTCTTTTATAATATATTATAATATATATTTTCTCTTATTAAATATAATATTTTATAATAAAATATTATGTAAGAGAATATTATATCTATTTATATCTGGCACTTTTTCATACATTTTGTATGAAAAAGTGCCATTATTATTTATTATTATTATTATTATATTTATATTATATATTATATATTATATATTATAATATTATAATATTTTATATTAAATATTAGCCGCCACTTTTTCACACTAATTGTGAAAAAGTGGCGGGTTTAGTATATTATAATTATTATTATAATTATTATTAATATAATGATTAATAAATAATGATAAATTATAAATTCGCCAAATTCCCAAAGGGAATTTGGCGAATATGTATTAAAGATATATATTTTATATTTATTTTTATATATTATATATATATAAATATTTTTCAATATGAAATATAAATATATTTTATATATTATTATTATTATTAAAATACTAATCTATTTATATTATATTATATATATTATGTCGCCGCCGAAGGCGGCGACATATAATATTATATTTTATATTATATATTATATATTATATATTATTTTATAATATTATAATTATTATTATTATAATTATTCTAATTATTATTATTAATATAAATAATAAATAATGATAAATTATAAATTCGCCAAATTCCCTTTGGGAATTTGGCGAGTATGTATTATATATATATATATATATATTTATTTATTATATATTTATTTTAATTATATATTAATATTTAACAATATAGAATGTAAATATATTTATATATCTGGCACTTTTTCATATATTTTATATGAAAAAGTGCCATTATTTATTATTTATTATTTATTATTTATTATTTATTATTTATTATTTATTATTGTTATTATTATTATTATATTTATGTTTTATATTATATATATTATAATATATTATATATTATTATATAATATTATAATTTTAATTATTATAAATATAATTAATAAATATAAATTCGCCAAATTACCAAAGGTAATTTGGCGAGTATCTTTCTATTAAAGATATATATTTTATATTTATTTATATATATTATATAAATATTTTTAAATAATATTAATCTATTTATATTATTATATTATATTTATATATTGTATTTTTATTATAATATTTATTATTATAATAAATAATAAATAATTTCTAATTCGCCAAATTCCCTTTGGGAATTTGGCGAGTATGTATTAAATATATATTTATTTAATATATATTTATATATTATGAAATATAAATATATTTTATATATTATTATTATTATTAATTAATTATTATATATTATCTAATATAATATATTATATAACATAATTTCGCCAAAATCCCCTTTTTAAAAGGGGATTTTGGCGAATAATCATATATATCATATTATTATTATTAATTATTATGGAGAATTTATATATATAAATAATAATATTTTATTATTATTATTATAAATTTATTTAAAATAAAATATTATATATATATGTATAATTCGCCAAATTACCTTTGGTAATTTGGCGAATATTATTCTTATTATTCTTATTATTAATATTATTATTTTAATCTATTAAGTGATAAATTATATATTATTAATATAATAATTAAATAAATTATAATTAATAAATATTATATTATATTATATTATATAATATAAACAATATAATTACGCCAAAATGCCTATTAAAAGGCATTTTGGCGTATAATTAATTATATATATTATTTTTCTTTTATAAAATATATATTTTTATTTAAAATTAATAATATATTAAATATTGTTCTATAATAGAATTTATTCATTATATATAATATTTTATTTATTATATATAACGCCAAAATGCCAAAGGCATTTTGGCGTATAATAAATATATATATTATTATTATAACTAATTAATATTATTATTAATATTATAATTAATCTTTTACTTAATTAATTAATGTAATATAATGTAATTAATATTATTTTTATATATAAAGAATAATAAAAATATGTTTAATATATATTATTATTATCTAATACCGCCTTTTAATCCTATTCTATTAATAGGATTAAAAGGCGAATAATTTATTTTATTTAAGGATATTTTATATATTATTATAATTAATTTATTACTAATTATAATTTTTATTATATATATAATAAAATATATATATTATATATCTATTATAGATAAATAAATAAATATATATATATATAACGCCAAAATTCCTTTGGAATTTTGGCGTATAATCTAATTAATATTATTATTATCATAATTATTATTATAATTATATTATATTATATTATCAATTTTATTATTATATTATTTTATATTATATTAATAATATATTATAAAAAATTATTAAATATATATATACGCCAAAATTCCAAAGGAATTTTGGCGAATACTATTATTGATATTTATTATTATTAATAATATTATATATTTTTATAAATTATTATTTTAAATTAGAAGTTAATATATTAATATAACATTATTATATATATAATTTATATAATTATATATCCGCCAAAATTCCTTTGGAATTTTGGCAATTTTTATTCTTTACCTAAGAATATATATCTTAAAAATAATATTATTATATTATTAATAATAAATAATTATAAATAAAAAGGATAAATAAATAAATAATAATCCGCCAAAATTCCTTTGGAATTTTGGCGGATAATATATTATATGATATATATTTAATTTATAAAGAATATTATATTTAATATTATTTAATATATATATATGTATGTAAATAAATATATAAATATATAAATAACCCGCCAAATTACCACTTTTAGTGGTAATTTGGCGGGATTTAATTTAATACAATATTATTATTATAATTAATTTAATACAATATTATTATTATAATTAATTTAATACAATATTATTATTTATATTAATTTAATACAATATTATTATTTATATTATATTTTTTATATTATTATATATAAATAAGACATAAATAAATATATATAACGCCAAAATTCCAAAGGAATTTTGGCGAATAATCTTATTATTATCATATATATTATATATATAATTATAATTATTTATATTATTTTATATTATAAATAATAATATTATTTAAAAGAAATATAAAATATACGCCAAAATTCCAAAGGAATTTTGGCGAATAATATAATATATTATAATATAATATAATATTAATGGAAAATATCAATAATAATAATATTATTATATAATTTTTAATTTATAAGTAGAATATATTTTTATAAAATGATATTCCTAATTATATAATATATAAATATAATATATATTATATATAACTTTAAAAATAGACAAGAAATATTATGTAAAATTACAAAATAATATAACTAATCTTAAATATTTTTATTAAATATGTTATAGATATTTAAATAAAAGTATAAAATTAAATTTATGATCGAAAGATGATTATATTCAACAAATGCTAAAGATATTGCAGTATTATACTTTATCTTCGCTATTTTCTGTGGTATGGCTGGTACAGCTATGTCATTAATTATTAGATTAGAGTTAGCTGCTCCCGGTAATCAAGTATTAGCCGGAAATCATCAATTGTTCAACGTCTTAGTAGTTGGGCACGCCGTATTGATGATTTTCTTCTTAGTAATGCCCGCATTAATTGGAGGTTTTGGTAACTATTTATTACCTTTAATGATTGGTGCATCAGATATGTCTTTTGCTAGATTAAACAATATTTCATTCTGATGTTTACCACCTGCTTTAGTATGTTTAGTAACATCAACTTTAGTAGAATCAGGTGCAGGTACAGGATGAACTGTATTAATTTTATTAATTATGGAGGAAATATGCAGTTTTAAAATGTCACTCGATGCGTGAAAAATCTTATATAATAATAATAAATATATTATTATTATATGTTTATTAAACTACTCAATTATTTTGCCAATTTTTCATATAAAATGAAAAATTGGCAAATATTTTAAATTAGTAAAAATGTTTAATATTATAGATCAATATGCCAGGATAATTTTATTTATCTTTCAGAGACTCAATGTGACAAAAATTAAAAATTATTCAACTATAAAAACTAATAAAAGTTATTTTAATATAAATGAATGATTAGTAGGTTTAACAGATGCTAATGGTTTATTTATTATTAATAATAATAATAATAATAATAATTTAATATTTAAAATTACAGTATTAAAAAATAATGCTCAATTATTATATAAAATTAAATCTTATTTAAAAATTGGTTCTATTATTTATAATAATAATACTAATAAAGTATCTTATATTATTAAAAATAAAAACCATTTATTAAATATTATTATTCCTATTTTTGATAATTATTCATTATTAACATATAATAAAAAAATAGATTATTTAAAATTTAAAGAATATTTATTATTAAATAATAATAATAATAATAATAATGAGAATCCCGCGGAATATTCTAGTTATATGACTAGAAATTCCGCGGGATTTATTAATATGAATAATAATATTAATATTAATAATAATAATAATCATATTAATCAAATTATAACTAAATCTTGATTAATTGGTTATATTGAAATAAATAATTGTTTTTATATTAATAAATCTTTAAATTATGTACATATATTTAATTTAATTATAAATAAAAATGATTATAATATTTTATATAATATTAAATTATTATTAAATATTAAGAATGAAATTATTTATGAAAATAATATATATAAATTAGAAACAATAAATAATATTGATATTGATAATATTATTAAATATTTTAAATTTAATAATCATAAATCTAGATTTTTAGGTTTAAAATCATATGAATTTAAAATTTGATGAAGATCATTTTATAAATATAAAAATAATAAAAATAATTCTAAATTATTATTTATTAAAAATTTATTAAATAAAGTAAATAATTTTTAATTTTAAGGTATAGTCCAAACAATATAGTAATATATTGAAATATTATTAATTAGATTAATTAATAATATATATATATATATATTTATATAATTTATATTAATATATATAATAATAATATAATATAATGTATAATATTATAATAATATAATCCCGCCACTTTTTATAAAAAGTGGCGGGTAAGATTAATGAATAAATTAATTAATTAATCGCCAAAATTCCAAAGGAATTTTGGCGAATATAAATATATATCAAAATATATATAATATAATATATAATATATATATAATATTAAAATAATAATATTAATATATAATATTATAATAAAAATATTAATATAATTCATTAATTAATTAATCGCCAAAATTCCAAAGGAATTTTGGCGAATATTAATTATAATAATTATATTTTTTATATAAATATATATATATAAAATTTGATATCCTCCATTATCTTCAATCCAAGCCCATTCAGGACCTAGTGTTGATTTAGCTATTTTTGCTTTACATTTAACTTCTATTTCTTCATTATTAGGTGCTATTAATTTCATTGTAACTACTTTAAATATGAGAACAAATGGTATGACAATGCATAGATTACCATTATTCGTATGAGCTATTTTCATTACAGCTTTCTTATTATTATTATCATTACCAGTATTATCAGCTGGAGTTACTATGTTATTATTAGATAGAAACTTCAATACTTCATTCTTCGAAGTAGCTGGTGGTGGTGATCCAGTATTATATCAACACTTGTTTTTTATCCCAATTTATACTAAATTATTAAATAATAATAATAATTATTTATCTTCTTCTTTTCAATTATTAACATTTAATAAAGATAAATTCAATTTTAATGAATTTTATATAAAATATAAAGAATTAAAACCTAATAATAAAATTCCTAATTCTAAATTTTTAGAATGATTTATTGGTTATTTTGAAAATAATGGTACATTTATTTTAATAAAAAAAGGAGAAATTTCTGTAATAATTACAGAATCTTCTAATAATATGATTAATGGCACTTCTTTATGTAATAAAGAAGTGCCAAAAGATGTATTAAAATATATTCAATCTAATTTAAATATAGGAAATATTAGTGAATTATCTAAAAAAGATAAAACATATAAATGATATGTTAATAATAGAAGAGATATTATTTTATTATCTTTAATTTTTAATGGTAATTTAGTATTACCTACTAAATATGGTAAATTTATAATTTTTTTAGCTAAATTAAATGAAAAATTATTAAAAAATAATGAATCTATAATTATTTTAAAAAATTATTGTAAATTACCTACTTTAAATGATTCTTGATTATCAGGATTTATTGATGGTAATAGTAAATTTAATTTAAATATTAATAATAATATAAATAATAATATAAATAATAATAATAATAATAGATATGGCACTTTTTCTCCTATTATAGGAGAAAAAGTGCCTTATAACTTAAAATTTAAATTCTCTTTATCTTTAAAACATAATATTAATAAATATGTATTAGAACATATTTTATTATTATTTAATAATAATAATAATAATACTAATAATAATATTAGTATTAATAATAATATTAAAGATAATATTTGAGAATTATCATTTAAAGGTTTAAATAATTATTTATTAATTAATAAATATTTAAAAGAATATCCATTATTAACTAATAAATCTTATAAATTAAAAAATATTAATTATATTATTAATAATAAAAATAATATTAATAAAGAAGAGATAAAAAAATTATTAAAGATTATTAATAAATAATCCTGTGTCTCGCCCTCTGCTTAAGCAGAGGGCGAGACCTCAGGTCAGTATAAATAAAAATATTTGAAACAAAGGAAATAGTTTAACGTAAGTTAATTATAAATAATATAACAGTGTTAAAAAAAAGATTATATTACTTTTTATATATATAAATATATAAAAAGAATAAATATTATATATAATATATATATATATATATATAATTAATATATTAATTGAATAAAAATATATAATAAATAATATTATATTATAATTTATATATTATTGGCCCTTATCTTTCCTTATTTAAAGGAAAGATAAGGGCCCAATTAACTATTAATTAATTAATTATAATAATAATTTATAATTATTATTATAATTTTTAATATATATATATTATTTAATATACTATTTCCTAGTATTATAAATAAATATTTATAATGCAACATTGATGGTACGGTCAACAATCTCTCAAATTTAGACCGTCGGTTTTATATAATAATAATTATTATTATATATGATCGCTACAGACTGCTTCATCAATGGGTGATATATATATATATATATTAATATATATATTGCTTAATGTACAGTCGGAATCACTTATTAATATATAAAAATTATATATATAAAATTAAATAAATATATAATAAAAAATAATATGAATAAATAATATATATATATATGGGCTTTCCCTTTGCTTAATAAGCAAAGGGAAAGCCTTTAATAAAATATATTATATTAATATAATATCATATATGATATTATATTTCATTATTTATTATATAATATATATAATTATATTAATAAGGTCATATATTTTTATATGAGATATATACTATAGAGTCAATTTATAATAATAATTATAATTAAAGATAGTATATTATTTAGATTTGGATTCTTCGGTCAAGATGGCCCCTTAACATTCTTTACAATATTATTAGAATATAATAATATTATAGAGTTTATATTATTGAATTCCACTATATGCTGGAAATTATTCTCACCAGCCACTTTTACAGAATATGTAAAAGTGGCAGGAAATTTATTAATTACTATTTATATAAGACCATTTATTAAAAATATGGCCATAAAAGTTAAAATATTAATAAATTATAATAACAATCAGCAGAAAACCAAAAATAAATTTATTTTTAATAAATTTTATTTAGTAGGATTCTCAGAGACTATATGTGGAATATTTAATTATAATAATAATAATATGATTATTAATAATAATACTAATATAAATATTAATATGTCTGGCACTTTTTCAGATATAGAATCTGAAAAAGTGCCTATAAATAATAATAATAATAATAATAATAATTATAATAATCATTTTAATATATCTTCTATAGATAATAAAGATAAATTTAATGAATGATTAGCTGGTTTAATTGATGGAGATGGATATTTTGGAATTACAAGTAAAAAATATCCTAATTGTGAAATTACATTAGATTTAAAAGATGAAAAAACCTTAAGACAAATTCAAAATAAATTTGGTGGATCAATTAAATTAAGAAATGGAATTAATGCTATTAGATATAGATTACATAATAAAGAAGGTATAATTAAATTAATCAATGCTGTTAATGGTAACATTAGAAATAGTAAAAGATTAGTTCAATTTAACCAAGTATGTAATTTATTAAATATTAAAGTTATTCCACCTATTGATTTAAATATTGATAATGCTTGATTTATAGGTTTTTTTGATGCTGATGGAACAATTACTTATTCATTAAAAAATAATAATCCTCAATTAACAATTTCAGTAACTAATAAATATTATATAGATGTAAAATATTTTAAAGATGTATTAGGAGGTAATATTTATTTTGATAAAGCTCAAAATGGTTATTTTAAATGATCAATTCAAAGTAAAAAAGATATTTTATATTTTAAAGATAATTATATAAAAAATAATCCTTCAAGAACAAAAAAAATAAATAGATTATTATTAATTAATACATATTATAAATTAAAAGATATAAAAGCATATAAAGAAGATATTAATTCTTGTTTATATAAAGCTTGATTAAAATTTAATGAAAAATGAAATAATTAAATAAAGAGATAGTCCAAATTTATTATTATAAATAATTCTTTTATATATAATAGTAATAGATAATAATATATATAGATATATATTGGCTTTTTTCCACTTAATAAAGTGGAAAAAAGCCATTTAGAAATATATTCTATTCTTCTATAAGGTCGCCGCCATTATTTATAATGGCGGCGACATTATATTAATATTAATATTATATTATATTAAAATATTATATATTATTTATAATAATAAATGCATCCAGAAGTTTATATTTTAATTATCCCTGGTTTTGGTATCATTAGCCATATTGTTTCAACATATTCTAAAAAACCAGTATTCGGTGAAGTTTCAATGGTTTATGCTATGGCTTCAATTGGTTTATTAGGATTCTTAGTTTGATCACATCATATGTATATTGTAGGTTTAGATGCAGATACCTTAAAAGTCTTAGTGTCGTTAAATATGGTAACATATTTATTATTATTTAGCTATATGCCGGAAACTTTATACTATTCTAAGATTATAATCCACTTATTTAAATTAAAATATTCGGAAAAATTTATAATCTTATTTAGAAATAATATTTCTAATAATAAACAATCGGCAAGTAATTTAACTTCTTATGAAAATGATAAAATTTCTGAACATAGACCAATTTATAATAAATTAAAAGATGATGAATCTTTAGGTTATTATTTATCTGGTTTAATTGAAGGAAATGGAAATATTGATAAAAAAATAATTAGTATTAATATAAATTATAAAGATATTAAAAATGCTTATTATTTAAAAAAAATAATTGGTTATGGTAGAGTTATAAAATATTCAAATACTAATACTAATACTAATATTAATACAAATGCCGCGACTTTTTCACAGTGTGAAAAAGTCGCGGCTAATATAAATAGAAATATTAATATTAAATTAATTTTTGATAATAAAAATGCAAGAAAAAGAGTATTTGAATTAATTAATGGTAAATTATTAGGTTTATCTAAATATAAACAATTATTAGATATAGAATATGATAAAGAATTTAATTTACCAATTAAACCTATTGTTAATTTTAATTTATGAGATAATCCTTGATTATCAGGATTTATTGATAGTAAAGGTTCATTTATTATTAAAATTATTAAATCAAAAATAAATAAAACAGATTATAATATTAAAATTATATTAAAAATTGAACAAGAATATAATTATTTATTAAAACATGTACAAAATACTTTAGGTGGTAATATTTATATTTTAAATAAAGAAAATAATAAAACAATTTATCAATATTCATCTAATAATTATAAAAATGCTTATAATATTATTAAATATTTATCAAAATTTCCACCTTTACATAATAGTAAATATATTCATTTCTTAAAATGATATAAAGTATATTTAATTATTCAAAATAAAAATCATTTAAATAATGAAGGTTTAGATAAAATTAAATCTATCAAAAAGAACTTCAGAGACTAGTACGCTAAATATCCTGTATTAAAATACAGCATTTAAACCTTATATAATTATTAATAATATAATAATTATATTAAATAACCCAACATAGATATATCTATGTTGGGTATAGGATAAAGATACAGTCCATTATAAAATTATTATTAATTTTTATAGACTAGAGCTTACTTCACTTCAGCTACAATGATTATTGCTATCCCAACTGGTATTAAAATTTTCTCATGATTAGCTACTATTTATGGTGGTTCAATTAGATTAGCAGTACCTATGTTATATGCTATCGCCTTCTTATTCTTATTCACTATTGGTGGATTAACAGGAGTTGCTTTAGCTAATGCTTCATTAGATGTAGCATTCCATGATACATATTATGTAGTAGGTCACTTCCATTATGTATTATCAATGGGTGCTATCTTCTCATTATTTGCAGGATATTACTATTGAAGTCCTCAAATTTTAGGATTATACTATAATGAAAAATTAGCTCAAATTCAATTCTGATTAATTTTTGTAGGTGCTAACGTAATTTTCTTACCTATGCATTTCTTAGGAGTAAATGGTATGCCTAGAAGAATTCCAGATTATCCTGATGCTTTTGCAGGTTGAAATTATGTTGCATCAATTGGTTCAATTATTGCTGTATTCTCTTTATTCTTATATATTTACATTGTATACGATCAATTAGTAAATGGATTAGAAAATAAAGTAAATAACAAATCAGTAATTTATGCTAAAGGACCTGATTTCGTAGAATCAAATCAAATTTTCGCTATTAATAAAGTTAAATCTTCATCTATTGAATTCTTATTAACTTCTCCACCTGCTGTTCATACATTCAATACACCAGCAGTACAATCATAATAATATATATATTATATTATATATATTATTTTTCTTAAATATTCTTTTTTATTATTAATAAATTCCTTAAATTAAACTAACCGCGAATGTATTTATAATACATTCGCGGTATATTATATATATAATTAATATTATTTAATACTTTTTTATTTATTAATATATTTATTTATTATTATTATAATAAATAATAAACATAAAAATAGTTAGTTAAATAAATAATTAATTACCCGCCAGTCTCCTACATAGAAGGAGACTGGCGGAATAATATAACATATATTATTTATATATATATAAATAGAATAATTATTATATATTCAAAAATTATTATAATTTTTTATTATTATTAAAATTATTAATATAATATAATATAATATAATTATATAAAATAATTAATAGATTATTGGCCTTTTAATTGGTTAGAAAAACCAATTAAAAGGCATAATACATATATGTTTTTATATATTTAAATATATATAATATATATTATATTTATTACTTAAAATAAATAATAGAAGATTTATTATATAATAATTATTTTTATTATTATTATTATTATATATATAATTTATAAATTAAGATGACATTAATTATTGGCCTTTTAATTGGTTAATTAACCAATTAAAAGGCCAAATATATATATATTCTCCTTACGGGGTCGCCGCCTTCGGCGGCGACATTACTTATTTTTTATTATATTATTTAAATAATATAATATTTTATTTTTATATAATTATTATTATATAATATAATAATATAATATACTATACTATACTATACTATATATTATTATATAAATAAATTAATAAATTATTAGCCTTTTAATTGGTTAATATAACCAATTAAAAGGCGTAATACATATATAAAAATATTAATTTATATTTTATTACTTAAATAGTAGAAAATTTTATATAATTAATTAATTATTTTTATTATTATTATATATATATATATATATATAATATATAAATTAAGATGATACTAATTATTAGCCTTTTAATTGGTTTTTAAAAAACCAATTAAAAGGCGTAATATATATATATTGTATATTTTATTTTTATAATATAAATAATATTATATTTTTATTATATAATGATTATTATATATATAATATAATATAATAAATGAAATAAATATTATTATATAATAATAGATTATTCGCCTTTTAATTGGTTTTTAAAAACCAATTAAAAGGCGAGATATATATATATTGTATATATTATTATATATTTATATAAATAATATATATATTTAATTATATATATTTAATTATTTTGTCGCCGCCATTATAAATAATGGCGGCGACCCCGTAAGGAGTAATAATTTATTATTAATTAATTAATTAATTAAAATAATAATAATTATTTATTATAATATCTATATATAATTATAAAATTAATATAATATGATATGATATAATATAATAATATAATATTAATTATATGCCTTTTAATTGGTTAATTAACCAATTAAAAGGCATAATATATATATATATATAAATATACTTTTTAATATATATTTTATATATAAAAATCACAAATGATATTAATTATTATTAAAAATATAATAATAATAATAATATTAATTATTTAAATAATATTGTATATGAATTAATTAATTATTGGCCTTTTAATTGGTTAATTAACCAATTAAAAGGCCAAATATATATATATTTTTATTTTATTTTATGTAGATAAATTATATATTAATAATTTTTAATTATAATATAATATATTATTAATATAATATAATAATATATATATAATATATATTATTATTATATAAATAAATAAATAAATAAATAAATTAATTAATTAATTAATTAATTATACGCCTTTTAATTGGTTTTCAATAAAAAGGCGTAATACATATATATTTTATATATTATTAATATATAATTATATAAATTATATAATAATATTCATATTAATATAAATATAATATTATTATCTTCGTAATAATTATATTAATAATTAATTATTGCCTTTTAATTGGTTAATATAACCAATTAAAAGGCATAATGTATATATATATATATCCTTTCTTTAAGATTTATTAAATATCATAAGATATTATATATATATTATATATTTTATATAATATAAATTACGCCTCAGACATAAATTTTTAATTCATTAAATTAACCGCCAATGTATTATAAATACATTGGCGGTATAGATTATAATTATATTATTTATATCATTAATTTTAATTATATATAATTTTTAAATATAATAATATAATATGATATAATATGATATAATATAATATTCTTTAAATAATATTAATTATTGGCCTTTTAATTGGTTAATTAACCAATTAAAAGGCCAAATATATTTACATATCTATATATATTATATAATGTAAATTATATAATAATTATATAATATTATTATATATTAATTAATTATAAATTAAAAAGTCAATATTGTATTGTATATTAATTAATAAATTAATAAATTTATTATTGGCCTTTTAATTGGTTTTAAAAACCAATTAAAAGGCCAAATATATATATTTTATATTATTTTAATATATTATATATTGTATATATTTATTTATATATAATATAATATAATTTATATTTTTAATAAATATATTAATAAATAATAATTACCGCCAGTCCCCACCATTGGTGGGGACTGGCGATATTAGTATATACTACTATATAAATGCCACATTTTCACTATAGTGAAAATGTGGTAAAGTATAATTAATTTTTATATTATTATTCAATATTATTAATAATATATATTTATATATATAATATTAAATAAATAATAATATTTATTATATTCTTAATTATAAAATTGTATAATATTATCCCGCGACTTTTTTATAAAAAAAGTCGCGGGACTTAACTTATTAAAAATAATTCATTTATTCGCCAATTCCAATATCATTGATATTGGAATTGGCAAAATATATCTATATACTATATATTATATATTACTATATATATTATATTTAATATATATTATATTATTAAACCAAATAAGTAATTAATTAATTTTATATTCTCCGCCAATTCATAATCTAATAGATTATGAATTGGCGGAATTATACATATTATTAGATATCTATTATTTAGATATATATTTATATTTAATAATAATATTGAATAATAAAATATATATTATTGAATATATATACTATTATATATTATTATATTAGCTCCGCCACTAATTTTTTTTCACAATTATTGTGAGGCGGGTAATATATTACTCGTCCTTTCCCACATATATGTGGGAAAGGACGGATATTTATTCTATATTATTCTCGAACTTAATTATAATAATTAATATTATAATAATAATTTATATTATTATATAATTATAATAATAATAATAATATATTTACCGCCACATTTTTACATTGTAAAAATGTGGCGGATAGTAATTGTATATTTAATTAATATATAATATATATATTTATAATTAATAATTTTTATTAATAATTTATAATAATAATAATAAAATATATAATATATAATAATAATAATATTAATAATAATAATAATAATACCGCCACTTTTTATTTATAAAAAGTGGCGGGGTTTAATTTTATATACAAACATTTATTATCTCTTTTTATTTAATTTTATAAGTAATAAAATATATAATATATATATATCATATATATTATAATATTAATTAGATAATTTAAAATAAAATAATAAAAAGAACATGATGTTGGTTCAGATTAAACGCTAAATAAGGACATTACACATGCAAATTAAACGTTTATTATATATGTAATATAATAAATATGTAGTGTACACGTGAGTAAAATTTGGAATTTTTAACTATAAATAAAGTTAAATGCTTTATAGTATTTATATATAAATTTATATATATAAATATAAAGATTATATAATTATAATATAATTGTTTATAGTAAAGCCAATATTGGTTTAAGATAGTAGGTAAATTAAAAGTTATACCTAGTCGACGATCCATAATCGATAATTAACGTTAGAACGATCACGTTGACTTTGAAATATAGTCAATATCTATAAGATACAGCAGTGAGGAATATTGGACAATGATCGAAAGATTGATCCAGTTACTTATTAGAATGATATATTAATTATTAATATTAAAAAAATAATATATATTTATATATATTATTATATTATATTAAATAAAAATAATATTAATTGATTAACAATAAAGTTCATAAATAATTAAAATAATGATATTAATTACTTGTATTAATTACAAGTATATTTATATATATATTTATATATATATAGATATATTTAATAGTCCTAACCAAAATTTGTGCCAGCAGTTGCGGTAAAACAATGGGGGCAAGCGTTAATCATAATGGCTTAAAGAATTCGTAGAATTATATATATTATATATATATTAGAGTTAATAAATATTAATTAAAGAATTATAATAGTAAAGATGAAATAATAATGATAATTATAAGACTGGTATACGTGAAAATATTAATTAATTATTAACTGACATTGAGGAATGAAGGCTAGAGTAGCAATCCGGATTCGATACCCGAGTAGTTCTAGCAGTAAACTATGAACACCAATTTTTAATATATAATATTAAAAATAAAATGAAAATGTAAGTGTTCCGCCTGAAGAGTACGTTCGCAAGGATGAAATTCAAGACAATAGACGGTTACAGACTTAAGCAGTGGAGCATGTTATTTAATTCGATGATCCCCGACTAACCTTACCATATTTTGTATATTTATTTATATAATTTATATAAATAATTACAGGCGTTACATCGTTGTCTTCAGTTCGTGCTGCAAAGTTTTAGATTAGTTTCATGAACGAACAAATCTCCATATGTATATTTATCAATTATACATAATATTTTATATCTATTGGATATATGATGAAAGGAATTAAGACAAATCATGATGATCCTTATAATATGGGCTATAGACGTGCTATAATTAAATGATAACAAAACTATATTAAATTATTATAAAAAATAATAAATTAATAGTATAAAACATTTAAATCTTTAATATATTACTATATTATTTATAATATGGATTAATATCTGAAATTCGATATTATGAAAAAAGAATTGCTAGTAATACGTAAATTAGTATGTTACGGTGAATACTTTAACTGTTTCGCACTAATTACTCATCACGCGTTGAAACATAATGTTATCTAAATATATTTATATATTTATATATTATATATATCTTATTATATATAATTATATTTATATTATAAATATATAAGAAATATTACGAATTAATGCGAAGTTGAAATACAGTTACCGTAGGGGAACCTGCGGTGGGCTTATTAATATCTCTAATATTCTCTTCCAATTATTAATATTAATAATAATAATTATTATTATTATTATTAAAATATTTTTAATAAAATAAATTTTATTAAATTTATTAATTAACTAATTCCGCGGATTATTTATAATAATCCGCGGATATTATAATTATATATATTTATATATTATATATAAATATTATTATAATATTTTATTAAGTTTTCTCTTATTTAATGTAATAATGGTCGCCGCCATTATATAAATATAATGGCGGCGACATATATTATTATATTATTATATTATTATATAATTATATTATAAAGAAGTAAACAAATATATATTTTTTATTTATTATAAATTATATATTAAATATTAACATTATATGTTAATATATGACCCGCCACTTTGAAAAAGTGGCGGGTCTTTTATTTTAATTTTTATTTTAATAAAGGATATAGTTTAATGGTAAAACTATTGATTTCAAATCAATCGTTAGGAGTTCGAATCTCTTTATCCTTGTATTATTATTATTATTATATATAAAATAAATATGTTATATATTTATTTATTAATTATAATTCGCCAATTCAATATCTTAGATATTGAATTGGCGATATATATATATATTATTTAATTAAAACATTATAAATAATATATATAAATTATATGTTATAATATATTTATAATATTATATTATAAATATAAAACCCGCGACTTTTTCACAATGTGAAAAAGTCGCGGGTAATATAAATATAAATATGTAATATAAATATACCGCCAAAATGCCTTTTTAAAAAGGCATTTTGGCGGATTATTATAATAATATAATATTAATAATATTATATTTATTTATTTATTATTTACTATTAAAAAAGTAAATTATATATAATAATAAATAAATTTTAAATAAAAATAGTACTATATTTATATATAAATATATATATAAATATATAGATTTATTATTATTATATAAAATAATAATAAATAATTATATTAATAAAATAAAACAATATTATATAAATATATCGCCAAAATGCCTATATAGGCATTTTGGCGTATAATATATTTATAGTAAATTATAAAAATAAGTATATAAAAAATATGCCACAATTAGTACCATTTTATTTCTTAAATCAATTAGTATATGGATTTGCATTAGTAACTATTTTATTAGTATTATTTGCACAATACTTCTTACCTCAAATTTTAAGATTATATGTATCTAGATTATTTATTTCAAAATTATAATTTATATATAATATTTTAAGAGGTTAAATATTAATAATTAATATATATTATATATATTATTAATTATACAATTTATACAAAACCCGCCACTTTTTCACAGAAAAAGTGGCGGCTAATATAATGTATAAATATATTACATTATATTATATAATATTTATTATATAAAAATTAATAATAATAAAAATATTATTAATATAATATTATATTATGTTATATTATATTATAATAAATTAAGTTAAAGGGCTCTTCCTTTGCTTTATAGCAAAGGAAGAGCCTTAATTATAATTAATTTATTAATTAGTTAATATATATAATTATTATATATAATAAATTTATATTAGATTATTTATAAAAATAAAATAAAAATATGTTAAATTTATTTATTACATCACCATTAGATCAATTTGAAATTAGAGTATTAATGGGATTTACATCTCCATTATTAGATTTCAGTAGTTTAAACTTTACTACTTTCTCATTATATACAGTAATTGTATTATTTACAATTATTGGTTTAAATACATTAACTACTAATAATAATAAAATTATTGGTTCTAAATGATTTGTATCTCAAGAAGCTATTTATGATACTATTTTAAATATGGTTAAAGGACAAATTGGTGGTAAATTATGAGGATTTTACTTCCCATTAGTTTATACATTCTTCTTCTTTATCTTTGTAAGTAACTTAATTAGTATGATTCCTTATTCATTTGCATTATCAGCTCATTTAATTTTCATTGTATCATTAAGTTCAGTTGTATGATTAGGTGCTACTATTATTGGTTTAACTAAACATGGTTGAGTATTCTTCTCATTATTTGTACCTGGAGGTACTCCTTTACCATTAGTACCATTATTAGTATTAATTGAATTATTATCATATTTTGCTAGAGCTATTTCATTAGGTTTAAGATTGTCAAGTAATGTATTATCAGGTCATTTATTATTAATTATTTTAGGTGGATTATTATTTAATTTAATGTCTATTAGTATTATTACATTTGTATTTGGATTTATTCCAGGTATTGGATTATTAGCTATTGTAGTATTAGAATTTGCAATTTCAGTAATTCAAGCTTATGTATGAGCTATTTTAACATCTTCATATTTAAAAGATGCTTTATACTTACATTAATTATATATAGTATATATATAATTATATTTTAAATATTCTTATTATAATATATAATAATAATATATTATAAACAATACTGATTATAAGATATATAATCCCAATATCTCTTTATTCAAAAGAGATATTGGGATAAGTTTTATTATATAATATATATTTTTAATTTAAATTTTTATAAAAATATAATTTATAATAATAATAATAATAATATATTTACATACCGAAACCATCAATATTTATTTGATGGTTTCGGTGGATCTATATATATATTGTAGATATATATTATATATATTTATATTAATTATTTTAATTAATATTATAAATTTATGTTAAATTTATTTATTAATAATTAACTAACTAATTAATTAACTAACTAAATAAATAAATAAATAAATAAATAAATATTCGCCAAAATGCCTTTGGCATTTTGGCGGATAATATATATAATATTATTTATATTTTATTTATAAAATATATAAATATTTTTTATTATATATGAGTATAAGATCCAAATCCAAATTAATATATATTAATATTTACGCCAAAATACCACTTATTTAAGTGGTATTTTGGCGAATAAGGTATATTATATATATTATATTATATTATATTATATTATATTATATTAATTATATAAAAAAAAATATATTTCTCCTATTTAATTAATATATTGTATATGTAAGATATTCGCCAAAATGCCTTTGGCATTTTGGCGTTATATATATTATTTTTAAATAAATATAATATATTAATATTTATTTAATTATATGTGATAAAACTTTTTATTTATAATTAAATATAAATATAACCCGTCCTTTTCCATATTTAATATGGAAAAGGACGGATATTCATTAATTAATTCTTTTTATTTATTTATTCTAATTATAATATTTTAAATATATAATAATAATAATTATATAATAAATAAAAATAAAATAAGTAAAATAATAATAATTAATAATTAATAATTAATTAGCCCCGCCACTTTTTCAAAGTGGCGGCTAATATATTAATATCCGCCAAATTACTACTTAAGTAGTAATTTGGCGGGTAATATTTATATTTATATTTTATTTGAATAAATACATATATATATAAATATATATATATATACATATTATATATAAATATATTAATATTCTATTTAACTCCTCAATATAAAGTAAAGATGGTCGCCGCCATTATAAATAATGGCGGCGACATATATTTAATATATTAATCTATATAATCTACTATATATATTTTTAATAAAATGTGATGAATAATAAGAATAATAAGTGTACATACCTAAACCATAAAATATTTATGGTTTTGTAGTATACACACATATATATATTAATTTTATTATAAATATTTTATTATTACTCCTCAATATAAAGTATAAAGTAAAGATGGTCGCCGCCATTATTAATAATGGCGGCGACATTATTAGTAAATATTAGACCCGCGACTTTTTTTATAAAAAAGTCGCGGCTGATATATTAACTTTAAATATATCTTTTTATTATATTATTTTTAATAATAAATAATAAATAAATAATTAATAATATAATAATATAGAATAAAGGAGAATTTATTAATTAATATTCGCCTTTAATTCCTTATAAATATAAGGAATTAAAGGCGAATTATATATATTATAATTATTAAATATTTTTGTAATATTACAAAAATATTAATTAAATTATATAAAAAAAATATATATTATTAATTTATATATATAATATTATAAAGTAATAATTTTATTTATATATATTTATAAAATTAAATAATAAATAAATAATAAATAAATAATAAATAAATGAATATTCGCCATTAATTCCCTATAATTATAGGGAATTAATGGCGGATTTATATATATTTATAAATATATTATTCATTATTTAGATATAGATCTGAGACTTTATATAATAAATTAGCCTCAGATTATTTAATAATCCTTATTACTTTTTCACATTAATTAATTAATTAATTAATTAATTAATTTATTTAATTATCCGCCTTTTAATCCTCTTAGTTAAGGGGATTAAAAGGCGGAATTATATTAATTATATATAATATATATATTACATATTTTTATTTTAATAAAATAATTATTATTATTTTTATATAAATATAATAAAGTAATAATTTTATTAATAAATAAATAAATAAATATTCGCCATTAATCCCTAATAATTATTAGGGATTAATGGCGAATAATATAATATTGTTATACTATAATATAATATATATTATTATATATTTTTTATTAATATATATATATATATAAAAGTAATTATATATATCTTTAAATAGATATAATTATACTATAAATTAATATATATATTAAATTTATAAAATTATAGAAAAATTTATAAAAAAATGACACATTTAGAAAGAAGTAAACATCAACAATTCCCTTTCCATTTAGTAGCTCCATCACCATGACCAATTGTAGTTTCATTTTCATTAATGGCATTAGCATTATCATTAGCATTAACAATGCATGGATATGTAGGTCATATGTATTTAATTTATTTATCATTAATTACAGTAACATATAGTGCTACTTTATGATTTAGAGATATTATTGCAGAGGCAACATATTTAGGAGATCATACTATTGCTGTAAGAAAAGGTATTAATTTAGGTTTCTTATTATTTGTTGTATCTGAAATTTTAATTTTCGCAGGATTATTCTGAGCTTATTTCCATTCAGCTATGAGTCCAGATATTACATTAGGAGGTGTATGACCACCAGTAGGAATTCAAGCTGTACAACCTACAGAATTACCTTTATTAAATACTATTATTTTATTATCTTCAGGTGCTACTATTACATATAGTCATCATGGTTTAGTTGCTGGTAATAGAAAAATTGCATTATCAGGATTATTTATTACATTCTGATTAATTGTAATTTTCGTAACTTGTCAATATATTGAATATACAAATGCTACATTCACAATTACTGATGGTGTATATGGTTCAGTATTCTATGCTGGTACAGGATTACATTTCTTACATATGGTTATGTTAGCTGCTATGTTAGGAGTAAATTATTGAAGAATGAGAAATTATCATTTAACATCAACTCATCATGTTGGATATGAAACAACAATTATTTATGCTCATGTATTAGATATTATTTGATTATTCTTATATATTGTATTCTATTGATGAGGTGTATAATTATATAATTAATTATATAATTATATATAAATTATTATTAAATATTCTTATTATTAATATATATATTATTATTTAATATGTCTTCCGCCACTTTTTTATAAAAAAAGTGGCGGGTTTATTATATTATTATATTATTATATTATATATATTATATTATATATATGTATTATATAATATTAGATAATATATATTTTCTTACTTAATGTAATAATGGTCGCCGCCATTATATATAATGGCGGCGACATTATGTTATATTATATATATATTATATATATTCTCCTAAATTATTATTTATGTAAGCAGTATTAATTATATTAAATATATATTATAATATATAAATAAATTATTAATTAAAAATAAATATAATATTGAAAAATATTTGATTATCCGCCGATATTACTATAGTAATATCGGCGATATATTTTATTTATATCATATTTTTTTTTATAGAATTTATATTAATATAATTAATATAAATAATAATAATAATATTTTCCTATTAAAATTAAATTGTCGTCTTGGACGGCGATATAATATATGATTATTCGCCAAAATGGCCTATAAAATAGGCCATTTTGGCGATTATATTATAAATTTATAAATATATTATATATATATATATATATATATAATATAAATAAAGAATATTAATAAATTATAATAATAATAAAAATATAATATTATATATTTTAAGTCATTCGCCAAAATGGCCTATTTTATAGGCCATTTTGGCGATATCTTTATATATTATTTATCTTTAAATATTATATATATTTATATTTAAATATTCTATATTATAATATATATTTTTTATTAAATAATAATAATAAAATATATTTTTCCGTGAGGAAATTATATTAATTAATACGCCAAAATGCCTATTTAATTAAATAGGCATTTTGGCGTTATATCTATATTTTTTTTATATATAATATATTATATAGCTATATATATAATAATAATATTATTTGTCGCCGCCATTATATATAATGGCGGCGACCTTATTAGATTAAGGAGAATTTATTTTTATTAAATTAATAATAATTATTATATATTAAATTATAAAAATAAAATATTAAAGAGGAAAATTATAATAATAAAAGAATATTAATAAAAACACCCGCCAAATTACCAAAGGTAATTTGGCAATTTAATATTATATTCTTTTTATATATATAAATATATATTCTAAATATATAATATTTATTTATTACTTAAATATAATTTATACTTATTTTTCCTTATATATATGAAATATACATAAGGAATAGTTAATAATTATAATATAAATTAGCTACCGCCACTTTTTATAAATAAAAAGTGGCGGATGATATTACTATATAAGTAACTATTTAATTAAATTAAATAATAATATTATTATTAAATTATTTTATAATATATATATTTATATATATTATAAAACATAAGTACTTTTTATTAATATTAATATATTAATAATTAGTATAATATAATAACATTATGCAATTAGTATTAGCAGCTAAATATATTGGAGCAGGTATCTCAACAATTGGATTATTAGGAGCAGGTATTGGTATTGCTATCGTATTCTCAGCATTAATCCAAGGTGTTTCAAGAAACCCTTCATTAAAAGATACATTATTCCCATTCGCTATTTTAGGATTAATTTAAGCGAGTCCTAAAAATCTATATTATTATTATATATTATATAATAATAATTTAACTTTTTTAATAAAAGAGATATTAAATTGGGTGAATTGCAAGAAACTCCTAATATTTAATAATAATAATTAAATATGGACAATTTGCAGCGAAGTTTATAACAACCTCCCCGTTATTTCTCCTTTATTTAAAAGGATAAATAACGGGTGTATTTTTATATAATTAAGATTATTATTTAATATAAAAATAAGTTATAAAAACGTTCAACGACTAGATAATGAGTTAGGTTAACAATAATTTATCCACGAGCGCCCAATATCATATTTAATATATGATAATGACATAGTCTAAACAATATAGTAATATATTGAGATAATATTTAAATAATATTATGATTTTACACAACTATTAGGCTTCCAACTAATGTTGCTTTATCAGAAGCTACAGGTTTATTCTGTTTAATGATTTCATTCTTATTATTATACGCTGTATAATTAATAACAATTGAAATTAAATATTTTCAATATTCTTTTTAATTTAATTATAAATTAATTAATATTATTAAATAATAATATTATTTATTTCGCCAAAATGCCTTTTTAAAAGGCATTTTGGCGTATCTATTATATATTTATATTATATATTAATAATTAATTATATATTTTTATATATATAAATATAATATTTTTATATATATTATATTATATATATGTATAATTCGCCAAATTACCAAAGGTAATTTGGCGAATATTATTATTCTCCTTAATATAATAATTATTTATAATTTTAATTATAATATATATATTATATTATAATATATTATCCGCCACTTTTTCTGTGAAAAAGTGGCGGGGCTAATTAAATAAATTATTATTAATAAATATTATATTCTCCTATTTAATATAATAATAATAATATAATAATAATAATATAATTACGCCAAAATGCCTTTTAAAAAGGCATTTTGGCGGATTATTATATATATAATAATAATTAATTTATTACTAATTATATAATATATAAATATTATATTTATTATTTTTTATATAAATTATATATATATATGTATATATATATATGTATACATATATATGTGAAATTCGCCAAATTACCACTAAAAGTGGTAATTTGGCGAGTATTATTTATTATTTTAATTATTTTACTATTTAATAAGGTTTACATCTTTATTAATGTAATGACGGAAATATATTTAATATATATTCAAATATAAATATAAATTAGATAATATATTATTAAATAAATTAATAATAATATAATTATAAATTAATTAATAATACAATTCCGCCAAATTACCTTTGGTAATTTGGCGGATAAGCATATAATTATTATTTATTTTAATATAAATATATATATAATATTTATTATTTATATTTTATTTATATTTTTATATATATTATAATTATATATAATCTTAAATATTCTTTTTTTTTATAATAAATAATAATAAATTAATATTATTAAATAATAATGTTATTTATTTCGCCAAAATGCCTTTGGCATTTTGGCGTATACATTATATATATAATTATTTTAAATAATTAATTATATATAATATTTATATAAATATAATATTTTTACAAATATTTTATTATATATATATGTATAATTCGCCAAATTACCAAAGGTAATTTGGCGAATATTATTATTATTATAATATTTCTTCTACTTAATATAATTATTATTATTATTTTAATTATTATATCTAATATATATATAATATATAATGGACCTGGAATAAATATATTATTAAATAAATTAATAATAAGATTATTATACTTTAATAATTATAATTAATAATATAATTCCGCCAAATTACCAAAGGTAATTTGGCGGATATTATTGTTATATTTATTATTTAAATTATATAATTTATTATTATTATTATTATATAAATTATATTATAAATTATATAAATAATATTATTATTAATAAATATTATCTCTTTAATATTATTTGTCTAATATTATTTCGCCAAAATGCCAAAGGCATTTTGGCGAATCATATATAATATATATATTATTATATATATATAATTATTGATTAATTATTAATTATATAATTTATTATTATTATTTTTATATATTTATATAAAAAAATATTATATATGTATATATGTATAATTCGCCAAATTACCAAAGGTAATTTGGCGAATATTATTATTATTATAATTATTTATTATTTTTATTATTATATCTAATATATATTTAATATATATTATATTATATTATATATATATTTATATTTAATAAAAAATTATTAAATAAAATTATTATACTCTTATTAATAATATAATTCCGCCAAATTACCAAAGGTAATTTGGCGGATAACCATAATTCTTTATTATTTATTTATTTATTTATTATTATATAAATATTTAATATTTATTATATTTTATTTATAATAATAAAATTATATTATATATTATAATACAAATTATTATAAATAAATAAACATATATAACAATCGCCAAAATGCCTATTTAATAGGCATTTTGGCGTTTAATTAATTAATATAATATTCTTTTATTTTTATTATTATTAAGTAATAATTAATATTATTTAAAAATAAATTAATAATATTATATAGTTATATAATATATAATATTATAAAACATAATATATATACATAATGCCAAAATGCCTATTAAATAGGCATTTTGGCAGATTAATAAATATAATCTGTTAATATATTATTATTATTTTATTAAAATATTTATATTCTAATATATAATATATATATATATATAAATATATATAAATTTAAAAGATAAATAATATATAAATATACCGCCAAAATGCCTATTATAGGCATTTTGGCGAATAATTATCATATAAATATTATTAATTATTATATAATTATTAATTATATATTATATATAATATTATATTATATTTATAAATAAGTCCGCGACTTTTTTATAAAAAAAGTCGCGATATGATATTATGTATAAATAATTCGCCAAATTACCAAAGGTAATTTGGCGAATATTCTTATTTTTATTATTCTACTTTTTAATTATATTCAATAATTAATAATATAATTCTTAATTATTTATTATAATATAATATTTAATATTATTTTATGTATAATATTTATTATATTATATATATAATATATAGAAATTATTAAAAATATATAATATATAATATATATAACGCCAAAATGCCTATTTAATAGGCATTTTGGCGTATAATTAATATAATATTCTTTAATTTTTATTATTATTATTTAATAATAATTTATATAAAAATAAATAAATAATATTATTATATATAATAGTTATATAATATATAATATTATTGAAGATAATGTAATACATAACGCCAAAATGCCTATTAATAGGCATTTTGGCGTATTAATATAATATAATATAATTTATTAATATATTATATTTTTATTATTATTATTATTTTATAAAAATATTTATATATAAATATATATAAATTTAAAGATAAATAATATATAAACATACCGCCAAAATGCCTATAAAGTAGGGATTTTGGCGGATTAATTTTATAATTAATATTATTATATAATTACCATTATATATAATATATATTAAATATATTAAAAATATATAACTGAAACATAAATAAATATATTTACATATCGCCAAAATCCTTTGGATTTTGGCGAATAATTTAATTAATAATATTCTTTTTATTTTAGATAAATATATATTTAAAAATTTATTTATAATATAATAATATATAATATAATCGCCAAAATCCCCTATTTTAATAGGGGATTTTGGCGAATAACTCAATATAATTATTATAATTATTATTATAATAAGGAGAATATTTATATTTATATATATATAATTATTTATATAATTTATATATTATTATATAATATACATATAATATACATATATATTACGCCAAAATCCCCTTTATAGGGGATTTTGGCGTATTACCTATATAATATTTATATATTATTAATATATATATAATATATATTATTATTATAATTATTATTATTTATTATTTATATATAATAATAGATATATATACTTATTTATTTAAATAAATATTTATATTTATAACCGCCAAAATCCCCTATTAAATAGGGGATTTTGGCGAATAGTTTAATTAATAATATTATATTATTATAATTTATTATTATTTATTAATTAATAAGCTTCTTGACTTTTTTATAAATATAATATAATATAATTTATATAATATAATATAACCGCCAAAATGCCTATTTATTAATAGGCATTTTGGCGGATAACACAATACAATATATTATTCAATATTATATTTAATATAATTATTTTATATATTATATAATATATTATTATATAATATACATATATATAACGCCAAAATCCCCTTTATAGGGGATTTTGGCGTATTATAGTAGAGATAATATTTATTATTATAATTATAATTTATTATTATTTATTATATATATTTAATATATAAATATATATACTTATTTATATAAATTAATATTTAAAATAACCGCCAAAATCCCCTATTAAATAGGGGATTTTGGCGAATAAATAAATAAATTAATTATTTGATATTATTAATATTTATTAATATTAATATTTTTATTTTATATAGATATATATATAATATATATAAAGAATTTATTAATAATAACCGCCAAAATCCCCTATTTAATAGGGGATTTTGGCGTATTATATATATAATAGTTAGTATATATAATATATATATATATAATATTTATTATTATTATAATTAATTATTATTAATAAAAATATTCTTTTTATTTTAGATATAATATATAAAAAAAATATATTTATAATATATTAATACCGCCAAAATGCCTATTAAATAGGCATTTTGGCGGATGGATAACACAATATAATATAATATAATAATATACAATATAATATAATATAATACAATATAATATAATAAAATATTGTATAATATAATATATATAACGCCAAAATCCAAAGGATTTTGGCGTATGATTTAATTAATATCATATTTTTATTATTATTATTATTTTAATTTAATATAATTTATATATTATTATATAATATACATATATATATATATAACGCCAAAATCCCTCTTTAAGAGGGATTTTGGCGTATTACAGTATATATAATATTAATTCTATTATTAGAATTAATAATTTATTATTATTTATTATTTATATTTATTATATTTAATAATAAATATATATACTTATTTATATAATATTTATAATAACATAACCGCCAAAATCCCCTATTTAATAGGGGATTTTGGCGAATAATTTAATCAATTATATCATATTATTAATATTTATTATTATTTTTATAATATATAGATATATATTTATAATATATATATAAAGAATTTATTAATAACAACCGCCAAAATCCCCTATTTAATAGGGGATTTTGGCGGATGGATTACACAATATAATATAATACAATATAATATTATACAATACATTATATTATAATATAATATAATATAATATAATATAATAATGTCGCCGCCTTCGGCGGCGACCCCGTAAGGAGAACATAATATAATAAAATATTGTATAATTACAATATAATATATATATATAACGCCAAAATCCCCTATTTAATAGGGGATTTTGGCGAATAATTACAATAAAAATAAGAATAATCAGGATAATTATAATAAAAATAGTCGCCGCCGAAGGCGGCGACTCCGTTATATTAAGGAGAATTATTAAAATAATAATAATTATTAAATAAATTATAATATATATTTATATATATAAAATATAAGTAATAAATAAATATAATTTGAAATATTTCTTATATAAATTTAAAGAGATAATCAAGGATTATAAAAGTTATTAATAGTCATAGGTTACTAATAAAATATATATATTTTATATATATATTTTTAAAACCTAAGGTAAACCTGATAAAAATATAAATTAAGTGAACTGAAACATCTAAGTAACTTAAAGAATATAAATCAACAGAGATATTATGAGTATTGGTGAGAGAAAATAATATAGTCAAATTTATATATTTATAATATATATAAATAAATAAGTATTATGTAAATAAATTATGTAAGAATATAGGACAAACTAGTTCTAAGACTAAATACTATTAATAAACAAAATAAGTACCGTAAGGGAAAATAAGTAATTGGTTATTTTATAAGCAGTTATAAATATTTTATATAAATATTAATAACGTACCTTTTGTATAATGGGTCAGCAAGTAATTATTATTAGCAAAATTATTTTAATATAATTATAAATAATTTGAATATTAAACATTGTATAATATAATAATATATATTTAATATATATTATAGTTAGTTAATGATAATTGACCCGAAAGCGGACGATCTTAATATGACCAGACGGTTAAAAACGGTCGAACAGGTTGATGTTGCAATATCATCTGATGAGTCGTGTTAAGCGGTGAAAGACAAATCTGGTTCGCAGATAGCTGGTTTTCCACGAAATATATGTTAGTATAGTCTCTATTAAATAATTAATATTATTATTATATTTTTTATATAATAATAAAGAATGGTACAGCTATAAATATTATTATTTGGGGAATAATTGCTATTTTATCAAAGATATTTAATCTCGAAATGTTTATTAATATTAATAGAGAATCAGACTGTGCGCGATAAGGTGAACAGTCTAAAGGGAAACAGCCCAGAATAAGATATAAAGTTCTTAATTAGATAATAAGTGAAATAAATATTTAAATATTATAATACAATCAGTTAATGGGTTTGACAATAACCATTTTTTAATGAACATGTAACAATGCACTGATCTATTTTTTTATAAATAATATTTAAAACCATAATTATTTTTAATAATTATGTAAATAAATAATATAACGGATCTTTTTTAATTATAATTATCTAACTGAATATCTATATAATATTATATATAAATAAATGTAATATTATGGTAGTGGAACATTTAATGAATAATAAGTATATTAATATTTACGGATTAATATATGATATATAAATTAAATAGAGAATGCTGACATGAGTAACGAAAAAAAGGTTTAATCCTTTTCACCTAAAGCATAAGGTTTAACAATAAAAGTACGGCCCTTAAGTAAAATATGAATAAAATTATATTGTACGATAGGTAAAATCTAAATATATATATTATATCTATATTATATATATTATATTATAATATATATAAACTAATATAGATCAAGAAATAGATATATATACAAATACCGTAATGTATACCGACTCTGGTATGTTAGTAGAGAATATGAAGGTGAATTAGATAATTAAAGAGAAGGAACTCGGCAAAAATAGCTCTAACGTTAGTCAAAAAAGAGTAAAAAAAACAAGGTTGTCCAACTGTTTACTAAAAACACCGCACTTTGCAAAAACGTTAAGTTATAGTATAAGGTGTGAACTCTGCTCCATGCTTAATTAATAAATATGAATAATTATTATGATTATTATATTAAATTTAAGTAAATAGCAGCCTTATTATGAGGGTTCTAAGGTAGCGAAATTCCTAGGCCAATAATTGTGGTCCTGCATGAATGACGTAATGATACAACAACTGTCTCCTCTTTAAGCTAAGTGAAATTGAATTCGCAGTGAAGATGCTGTGTACCTATAGTAAGACGAAAAGACCCTTTGCAGCTTTACTGTAATTAGATAGATCGAATTATTATGTATTTTGTTCAGTATATTAAGTAATAGATTATATATAAATGAAATACTTATCTAAATATCTTAAATATTATTTTTAATAATATTTTATAATAATTCTTATCTTTATAATATATTTAATTGATATATATTCTTAAATATATATTATATTATATAATATTTATATTGTATAATATAATTAAAGAGAAAATCTCTAATTGGTAGTTTTGATGGGGCGTCATTTTCAGCAAAAGTATCTGAATAAGTCCATATATAAATTATAATGTTATTGATTAACAAATTATATATTATATATAATAATTATTCACATCTTTATTTTATAATATGATTTTAATTATAATATAAAATAAAGTAAATAATAGAAAAGATTATGTACAGTAAAATTGTCATGAAAACAATAATATTAAAAAATATTAAATTAATATAATGGTATAACTGTGCAACAATTGTAACACTCACAAGTGAAACAAGTACGTAAGTATGGCATAATGAACAAATAACACTGATTGTAATGGTTATTGATAACGAATAAAAGTTACGCTAGGGATAATTTTTTGTCCCATTATATATATATATATATATAAAAAGATAATATATGTATATATAATTATCCCTTTTTTACCTTTTTCAAGGAAAAAAAAGGGAGTAAATTGGGTGAATTGCAAGGAACTCCTATTATTATTTAATAATAATTAAAAAATAATAAAATAAATAATAAGGACAATTTGCAGCGAAGCTTATAATAACCTATTTATTATAATATTATAATATTATAATAAAGATTTTATAAGAACGTTCAACGACTAGATAATGAGTTAGGTTAACAATAATTTATCCACGAGTGCCCAATATTAAATATTATTATAAATATTTAATAATGACATAGTCTGAACAATATAGTAATATATTGAAATAATTAATTAAAAATAATTATATAAACAAAATTGAACAGGGTAATATAACGAAAGAGTAGATATTGTAAGTTATGTTTGCCACCTCGATGTCGACTCTACCTATCCTCCTGGTTGTAAGTGCTAGGAAGGGTTTGACTGTTCGTCAATTAAAAGGTAACGTGAGTTGGGTTAAATACGATGTGAATCAGTATGGTTTCTATCTTCTATAGGGAATATTATCAATTTAAATCTCATTTTTAGTACGCAAGGATCAAAATGAATTAATCTATGGTGTATCTATTGATTAATATATATTTATATATATTAGTTTATATATAATTATAATTATATTTAATATAATTATAATGTATAATTAATCATTGTAGAGAAGCTAAATTAATAAATAATAAGTATTGAATGCATATAAATACGAAGTAGTTTTAAAGAGATAATTTATAATTAATTTTATACTAAAATGTATAATAGGATTAAATATTTGATATTTAATTACTAATTTAATTATTATTTATATAAGATCAAATTATATTTATTTATAAAATATAAAAAATATATTAATGTATGTATCCCTTTTTTACCTTTTTACAAAGGTAAAAAAGGGGTTTAACATATATGTAATATATAATATATAATATTATTAAATATAATATTAAATTATAATAATTCTTATTAATATTAATATAAATAATAACAATGTATCCCTTTTTACAAAGGTAAAAAGGGATTTGATATATATGTAATATATAATATTATTATATTAGAATAATAAATAACAATAATTATTCTTATAAATATATATATAAAATATATATATATAAATATTAATAATAATGTATCCCCTTTTTTACCTTTATAAAAAGGTAAAAAAGGGGAAATAAATAATATATAAATGTACATATAAATATATCTAAAATATATAATTATTTTATATGGTATTAGTCCTAATAAATGATATATAATTATATTAAATAATAATTAATAAATATTATAAATAATAATTAATTAATAAAAATATATATAAAGGCGTCGAATTGGTATCAATTCGACGCCATTAATTAAATTAACCAAAATATATAATAAATATAATTATATATTAATATATAATATATATAAAAGTATATATATATATATTATAAGTAAATTAGAGCAATATAATGTAATTGGTAACATATTAGGCTCATGACCTAAACATATACGTTCAACTCGTATTATTGCTAAATAAATAAATTAATTAAAGTCATAATATATATTAATTAATATAATTAATAATGAATAATATTATTAATTGCCACATTTTTACATAGTAAAAATGTGGCGATATAAATAAATGAGATAAATAATTATTAATTAAATATATAAATTATAAATTATATATATATATATTATATAATTATATATATATATATATTGATTGAAATAAATATTATAAATATGCTTATTAATTTTATTTATTATAACAGATAGAGGCCGAAGGGTTAGGCGCTTTCTTTGGGAGAAAGAGTTAGTTAGTTCGAATCTATCCTATCTGAATAAAATATCTATTTAAAATATATATATATAATATTAAATATATTCCGCAAAAATACCACATAAAATGTGGTATTTTTGCGGATGATTATAAATTATAACTAACTATATCTTATAGATTATATGTTATTAATTATATATTATAATATAATATATCATATATATATAAAAATATGATATGTATATGTATATGAGACATATATATATTACGACAAAATCCCTTATAAAGGGATTTTGTCGTCATTAATTATTTATATTTAATTTTTATTAAAAAATAATAATAATAATTATTAATAAAAAAATTATACTAAATATAATCAATATAAATATATTATCCGCCACATTTTATTCAAAATGTGGCGGATGAGGTTAATAGATATAAGTAATTGATTAATAGCCTTTATAGCTTAGTGGTAAAGCAATAAATTGAAGATTTATGTACATGTAGTTCGATTCTCATTAAAGGCATTCATTTATAGCTACTTTGGTGGAAATGGTAGACACGACACTCTTAAGATGTGTTATCGCAAGATATGAAGGTTCAAATCCTTTAAGTAGTATTATAATATAATATAATATAATAATAATTATATTCTTCTTAATATAAGATATAAGATATAAAGAGGTCGCCGCCATTATATTTATATAATGGCGGCGACATATTATATAAAATATTATATAAATAATAATAATATATATATATATTATATATATAATTAATTAAATATATATAAAAGATAATATAATATATACTAGTATAATATAATACCGCCGAGGTAAAATTACCTCGGCGGTAAGAATATATATTTATATATATAAATAAATATATTAATTATATAATTATTATAATTATTAAAATGAATCGTAGACTAATAGGTAAGTCACCAAAATTTGAGTTTGGAATTTGTTTGTTCGAATCAAACCGGTTCAATATATATTATTTATATATAATATATATAATGAGAATATTGTTTAATGGTAAAACAGTTGCCTTTTAAGCATCCCATGTTTGGTTCGATTCCAACTATTCTCATCTAATATCATTTCTCCCCTTCTTTCTATAAGAAAGAAGGGGATAAATTTATATATAAGCTCTCTTAGCTTAATGGTTAAAGCCTAATACTTCTAATATTAAGATTCTATGTTCGAGTCATAGAGAGAGTATATTTAAAATAAATAGGTATAAGTTAATTGGTAAACTGAATGTCTTCCAAACATTGATTGCGAGTTCAAGTCTCGCTACCTATATAATTATAATAATAATAATATTATAAATAATAATAATAATAATAATATAAAATAATGTCGCCGCCATTATATAAATATAATGGCGGCGACCTCATAAAAAGAATATAATATAATATATAATAAATATAAATATAAATATAATATAAATATAAATATAAATATGAGGGCTTTTTTACTGCTTAAGAAGCAGTAAAAAAGCCTATATATGTATATATATATAAATATAATAATAATTTATTTTATTAATAATATTGTAATAATATTATAATATAATATATAATAATATAATATACTACTATAAATATTTAATATAAATATTAATATTCCGCGAAGATTATTTATAATCTTCGCGGAATTTATATATAATATATATTACATATTTTAGATATTTATTTATAAAGGATCTGTAGCTTAATAGTAAAGTCCCATCTTGTCACGATGGTTGATGTCAGTGCAAGTCTGATCAGATTCGTATTAATTAATTAATTAATAATAATAATATATATAAATATATAATTATATATTTATATAAATGAATATATAACATCAAAACCGCAACGAATTAATAATTCGTTGCGGTTTAATATAATAATATATATATATATTTATAATTATAATAATATTATTATATTATTAATAAGGAAAATTCACCATTGGTAAGGTAGATTATTTGCTACATAATTGAACTATGTTCTTATGAGTTCGACTCTCATATTTTCCGTATATATAATATATATATATATTAATAATATATAATAATAAATTATATTTAAAAGGTGAATATATTTCAAAGGTAGAAAATATGCTTGTGGCGCGTCTAATCTGAGTTCGATTCTCAGTATTCACCCTTATTATATTTATATCATAATGCCACATTTTTACTATGTAAAAATGTGGCAAATATACATATTTAATTATTATTAAATAATAATAATAATAATAATATTATTATTATATATTAACTTGTATAGTTTAATTGGTTAAAACATTCGTCTCATAAGCGAAACATATAGGTTCAAGTCCTATTATAAGTATTTATTATTAAAATAATATATATAATTATTATGTTTAATAATTAAAATTATTATATGTCGCCGCCATTATATATAATGGCGGCGACCCCTTAAGATAATAATTAATAATTCGCCAATTAAATCATATTTTTAATATGATTTAATTGGCATAATAAAATATTCAAATAGATATTGTAATTTATTATTTTAAATTAATTTTTATATATAAAATATATAACATATAATATATAATATATTATATATATCTAACGCCAAAATCCAAAGGATTTTGGCGTATTATTAATAATATAATATTATTATATTTTTAATATTTATTAATAATTTATATTATATAAAAATAATTATAAATATTATTTGATATATATATATAATATATATTTAAAACATAATATAGATATATTGCCAAAATTCCCTTTGAATTTTGGCATCATATGTTATATATATTATATATTATAATATAAAATTAAATTATAATCATATATATAAAGAAAATATTCTCCTTAATATAACGGAGTCGCCGCCATTATTTATAATGGCGGCGACATTAATAATAATTATTATTATAATAAATAATAAATGAATAAATGAATTAATTAACTAATAATTCACCAATTAAATCATATTAATAATATGATTTAATTGGTGAAATCATATATAAATATTTATATATCCTATGTTATATTAATAAAAAATAATTTAATAATTATTTATAAAATAAATATAAAATATTTATTTATTTATATAATAAATAATAAATAATATATAATGTATAACGCCAAAATCCCACTATTAGTGGGATTTTGGCGTATAATTAATAATATAATTAGTATTATATTTTTATTTATATTATATATATAAATTATTATAATAATAATTATATTTAAAATATATAAATTATTTATATATATATATATATATATAAGAATAAAAAGTATATATTCTCCGCCAAAATACCACTTATTTAAGTGGTATTTTGGCGTGGATTTGGATCTTATACTCATATTATAATTTTTTATATGTTATTATTTAAATTTTATATATAAAATATATAACATATAATCTAATTAATAATAATAATATTAATTAATTAATTAATAATAATAATAACTATAAACTTCCGCCACTTTTTCATAAAAAAGTGGCGGGTTAATATAATATAATATAATTATAAGATAAATACTTATTATGTCAGAAGCTAATATATTATTTTATAATTTTTAATAATAATAATATTTTATTTATATATATAAAAAGTATATAAAGTATATATATATTATATATATAATTTATTTCCGCCAAATTACCAAAGGTAATTTGGCGGAATATTATAATTATAATTATTATTAATTATTTTTAATATAAATAATTAGTAAAATTAAATAATATTTTTTATATATTAATTAATAATATATTTATAAATAGAAATTTAAATTTTAATTTAAATAACCGCCAGTCCCCTCCTTAGGAGGGGACTGGCGGTATGGTATATATTTATTTATATAAATAATTAATTAATGAATATTAATAATAATAATATTTTTTTTATATTAATTAATGAATATTAATAATAATAATAAATAATAATATTTTTTATATATTAATTAATATATATAAATTATATATAATATTGATTATTGGCCTTTTAATTGGTTTTTAAAACCAATTAAAAGGCCAAATATATATCTATTATGTCGCTGATATTATAAATAA